TAGAAAGAAGAATTATATTCTATTTTCAGGGTATGAACCTAAAAGCTTAATTTAGCTTATCTTTCTATATTTTGGTGTACGAAGCACATTGAACTTTGATTTCAAATGATTAGTTTAACTCTAAAAAATATAATAAGAGTAATATAATTACATTATCTATTCTATCAAAATAGTCCTTTAGTCAGGCATCTTATTAAAAATAATTTTTTTATTAATAGGAACTGGTTAAATTTTGAATCTAATAATTTATTTAGTTTATCGACTAGATCAATATATGTACCCTACATTTCAATGTTTTATATAAACTGGAGAAAAAGCTAGTTATTAAAAAATTGTAATTTTTAGAGGGGAAAGAGGAATCATACCAGATTTAAGAAAGGAAAAGGAGAGAGTAGTATATAATACATAGGAGTATTTGGATAAGTAGTAAAGTTTAGGTAGTCCAAGCAGAAGGGTATTAGCACAAGATAGGAAATGAGTAGGATATATAATTAGGTATGCGTAGATTGAATATATAAGTAGAGAGAAAGAAGTAGTTGTTGAAGTGCAATAAGAGAGAGAGGTATATAAGTATTTGTTGTATAGGAGGTTACATCTATATAAGATGGGTATTAAGTCATAGACAACGAGGATTAGGATCAATATAGAAGTATATATAGGATTTCGGAGAAACCGGAGAGTTAAGGTAATATAAGAATAGTATTTGGGATTAGAGAGTAAAGGATATATATCATCCAACGGACATTGAATATACTAGTAAGATAAGTATTTATAAGTAGGTAATAGTTAGTAGTAGTTAAGAGATAGGAGTAGTATGTGTATATAAGAGTATAGTTCAATAAATATTTATAGGGGGGGTCCATATTTAGAGGTTAGTGCGGATAGCTGGAGTCGGGTTGAGTAGTAGTAGTCTGGTCCACGGAGAGGGGGGAGGGGTATAATCTCTTTGTTCCTTTAATTTTATTCGATATATTTTAATAATAAGTTTGATTCTTTCTTTAAAATTTAATTTTTGAACTTTATTATATGTAATTCTTTTTTTCTAAAAGATTGATTTTCAGTATTTAGTTTTGGATTTTATAGTGAGTTAAAACCAGGGTTTTAAATCTTAACTGACTAAAATTGTGCCAGCCGTCGCGGTTATACAATTAGTTAAATTAAATTTTTTTGGCTTAATATTTATAAGTATTTATATAATTTAAATTTACATTTTAAGGTGAAATTTTAATGTAATAATTTATTATTGGTTTTATATTGATATATGACAATCATTAAAAGACTAGGATTAGATACCCTATTATTTTGATCTTAAATTTGCTTTAATATTAATAGTTATGTTCTTAAAATTAAAAGAATTTGGCGGTTATTTAATCTTTCTAGAGGAATCTGCCCTATAATTGATAATCCACGATTGATTTTACTTTAATTTTGCTTATATATCGTTGTCATTGAATGTTTTAAAAGAATATTTTCTTTCATTTTTATGAATTTAATGTTAGATCAAGATGTAGCTATATTAAAGGAGAGGTGGATTACATTAAAAATATTTATTAATAAACATTTTTAAATTTGTTTTGAAATTGGATTTAGATGTAATTTTTATAAAATAATAATTTTGATTTGAGTTCTAAATAATGTACACATCGCCCGTCACTCCCATTATTGAGTTGGGATAAGTCGTAACAAAGTAGGCCTACCGGAAGGTGGGACTGGTTATTTCAGGTTTTGCCATTTAGTGGTTTTATTATTTACATTAATAAATTATGTTGTGCAATTCAATGAAATCTGATTATTATTTTTAATATTTATTATTGTTTTATTTTTTTAATAAAAATATTTTTATTTTTAGTATTTTTAAGAATTAATATTTTATATTTTTTATACTGTGAAGGTTATTGTTTTTTATAGAAGAAGTATTTTTTATTTGAAGTACCTTTTGCATCAGGGTTTATCAAAATATATTAATTATTTTATTTTCTCGAAATTTTAAGATTTAAGATCCAATGTTTATTATTGTTTCATAACTATATATAATTTGTTCTTAGAAGTTATATGCTTTTCATTTAAAATGATATCTAGTTTTTTAATAATTGAATTTAATTCATTTTTAATATTGTTTTTTAAAATTAAATTTTAAAGAATTTATTAATTAAAATTTATTGGGGATAAGCTCGGTAAATTTTTTAAAACTTTTATTTTTGTAAGATTGTTTTTAGGATTGAAAATTTCCTTTTTATATTTTGTTATAATTATTTTTCTTTTTGTGAGATTTGTGTGTTTTTAATTTATCATTAAAATTTTTTTATTAATTTTGGTTAAAAATTAATAATGATAAAATTAGTAATTTTGTTAATTTATAAATAGGAATTCGGCAATTTTTATTTTCACCTGTTTAACAAAAACATGGCTTTTTGTTATTTATATAAGGTCGGACCTGCCCATTGATTTATAATATTAAAAGGCTGCGGTATTTTAACTGTACGAAGGTAGCATAATCATTTGTCTTTTAATTGAAGGCTAGTATGAATGGTTTAATGAAATATAAACTTTCTTTTTTTAATTTTTATGAATTTAATTTTTAAGTTAAAAAGCTTAAATGTTTTTATAGGACGAGAAGACCCTATAGAAGTTGACTAATTTTATTAAATTGTGTTTTTTGATTTTAAAGTACTTTTTTAGAATAATGAGTTTTGTTGGGGTGATATTAAAATTAAATTAACTTTTATTATTTATTTTTCATAGATTTATGTTTTTTTGATCCAAAATTTTTGATTATAAGATTAACTTACCTTAGGGATAACAGCGTAATTTTTTCGGAGAGTTCATATCGATGAATGAGTTTGCGACCTCGATGTTGAATTAAGATAAGATTTGGGTGTAAAATTTCATTTTCTTGGTCTGTTCGACCATTAAATTCTTACATGATTTGAGTTCAGACCGGCGTGAGCCAGGTCGGTTTCTATCCTTAATTTTTTTATGTTTTAGTACGAAAGGACCATTCATAATAATAATATTATTATAATATTAATAAAATTGACTATTTTGGCAGATTAGTGCTATAAATTTAGAATTTATATATGTGATTTTTGTCACAAATAGTAATATTTTTAATTATTTTTTTGTTTTTGTTATTAATAGTTCTTATTTCAGTGGCTTTTGTAACTTTATTAGAGCGTAAAGTTTTAGGTTATATCCAGTTACGTAAAGGTCCTAACAAAGTAGGTTTTATAGGCTTACTTCAACCTTTTAGTGATGGTTTAAAATTATTTTTTAAGGAACAAAGATATCTTTATATGTCTAATTTTTTATTATATTATTTTTCTCCTGTTTTTATATTAATACTATCTTTTAGACTTTGATTATTATTTCCTTTTTTAATTAACGTTTATAGTTTTAATTTAGGATTTTTATATTTTTTGTGTTGTACGAGTTTAGGTGTTTACGGTGTTTTGATATGTGGTTGATCTTCTAACTCTAATTACTCTTTGCTTGGTTCTTTACGTTCAATAGCTCAAACTATTTCTTATGAAGTAAGTATATCTATAATTGTTTTATGTTTGGTTTTATTTGTTTATGATTTTGATTTTATTTGTTTTAGTTTTTATCAAAAGTATATTTGATTTATGTTTTTTTCTTTTCCTTTATTTTTTTGTTGAATTAGTTCTTTTTTGGCTGAGGTTAATCGTTCACCTTTTGATTTTGCTGAGGGTGAATCTGAATTAGTTTCAGGTTTTAATGTTGAATATAGTAGAGGAGGGTTTGCTTTTATTTTTTTGTCTGAATATATGAATATTATTTTTATAAGTCTTTTAACTGTAATTATTTTTCTCGGTTGTGATTTAAATTCTTTTATGTTTTTTATTAAAATGGTTATGATTATTTTTCTGGTTATTTGAGTTCGTGGTACTTTACCTCGTTTTCGTTATGATAAGTTAATATATTTAACTTGAAAGGTTTTTTTGCCTATTTCTTTAAATTATTTTGTTTTCTATATAGGTTGTATTATATTTATCTTGGAGTTTTTATAATCATTATTTTAGGTTAAGTTGATAGAAGAATTTAACTTCTATTTTATATTTTCAAAATATATGCTTTTCTAAAGCTTAGTCAACTATTCTGTTAATTTATCTCATAATTTTAACATTATTGGATTTAATATAAAATATAGGAAGTATGTTGTTGTAATTACTTGTCCTGTTGTAATAAATGGTTCTTCGGCTGGTCGGGCCCCAATTCATGTTAGTAATATAACTATCGTTAAAAATGATCAAAATATTATTTGGTTAATAGGATAAAATATATTTCTTTGAAATTTTCTTTTGGATATTATTGGAATTGATATTAATATTAAAATTGATAAAATTATAGCTACAACTCCTCCTAATTTATTAGGAATGGATCGTAGAATAGCATATGCGAATAGAAAATATCATTCTGGTTGAATGTGAATTGGTGTAACTAATGGATTAGCTGGAATGAAATTTTCCGGGTCCCCTAATAATCGTGGTTCTAATAAATTAAGTATTAAGAATAAATAAATGGCAATAATTATTCCTATAATGTCTTTAATTGAGAAGTAGGGGTTAAAAGGTATTTTGTCGTAATTTCTATTAATTCCTGTTGGATTGTTTGATCCAGTTTGGTGTAAAAATAATAAATGAATTATTGTTAATGCTGCTAGGATGAATGGTAATAAGAAGTGTAATGTGAAAAATCGAGTTAATGTGGCGTTTTCAATTGAAAACCCTCCTCATAGTCATTTAACAATTTCGTTACCTAAATATGGAATGGCTGATATTAAGTTAGTAATTACTGTAGCCCCTCAAAATGATATTTGACCTCATGGTAATACGTATCCTAAAAATGCGGTTGCTATAATTACAAATAATATAACTACTCCTACTGTTCAAGTTAAAAATAATTTATAGGATCCATAATATATTCCTCGTCCGATATGAAGATATAGACAGATAAAAAATATTGATGCTCCGTTAGCATGTATATTACGTAATAGTCAACCTCTATTCACATCTCGACAGATGTGAATTACTCTATTAAATGCAATGTTTACATCAGCTGTATAATGTATAGCTAGGAATAACCCAGTTAAAATTTGAATAATTAAACATATTCCTAGTAATGATCCAAAATTTCATCAGATAGAGATTGATGAGGGGGTGGGGAGATCAAATAATGATGAATTTATAATTTTAATTAGTGGATGTGATTTGCGAATAGGTTTTTTCATAATTCTTTTTTCGTATGGGTCCTTCAAATACATTGGTAATAAAAATTACGTAAATTATCGTAATTAGTAAATATAAGGCAAGCAATATAGTAATAATTATACTTTTTCTATTAAATAATTTTATTATTGATAATCTTTGTTGATTTTCGATAGTAGGAATAATTGTGTTTATGTATGATAATATATCTGTTTTTATGAAAAAAAATATTGTAATTAGAACTGTAGCGGGCATAATTATCATTTTTATTGAAAATTTTATAATTTCATTTGAAGCTACTCTAGCTATATATATAAATAATACTAATATACCTCCTAATATTACTAATACTAAAATATATGAATATCATGAGTACTTTATTAATAAGTTTATTCTTATCGATAGTACTAAAGTTATTAAAATTAAACAGAATCCTATTCTTAATGGGTGTTGAGTTATTATGATCATTGTTGATATTATAATTATTATTATGTATATAATTTTCATATTCAGCGAATATTTTATTTAAAATATTAATTTTGGGGATTAATGATGAGATTTATTTTTCTTTGCTGAAGTTTTAAAGTGTATTAACTATTTATGATTTACAAGATCATTGTTTTATTTTAAACTATTAAAACTTATTTTATTGAATATTTTTGTTTTATGATATATATTTATGTGTGGTATAATTGTTTTATTTTCTTTGCGTAAACATTTACTATTATCTCTTTTAAGTATTGAATATTTAGTTGTTGTTATTTTTTTTTCTTTCTTTTTATTTTTAAATTTGTATTTAATAGAATATTATTTTATTATTATTTTTTTAACTTTTTCTGTTTGTGAGGGTGTTTTGGGTTTATCAGTTTTAGTTTCTATAATTCGTTGTCATGGTAATGATAATTTAATAAATTTGTCTGGTTTGATATGATAAAAATGCTTTTATTTATTTTGTTTTTGATTCCTTTATGTTTTTTAAAAAATTGAATGATCTTAATTAGTTCAATTTTTTTATTCCTATTTATTTTTGTAAATGTAAATATGTTATTCTTGTTCTTTTCTAGATTTAGATATGGTTATATAGTTGATATTTTATCTTTTTCATTAATCTATTTAACATTTTGAATTTTATTATTAATAATTTTAGCTAGTTATAAAATTAATTCTGATTTTATTTCTTATAATTTTCTATTAACTTTAGTTTTTTTGTTATTTTTTTTAACATTATCTTTTTCTACTACAAATATTTTTATGTTTTATGTTTTTTTTGAATCAAGATTGATTCCGACATTATTATTGATTTTTGGTTGAGGTTATCAGCCGGAACGTTTGTCTTCAGGTTTTTATCTTTTATTTTATACTTTATTTGGTTCTTTGCCTCTTCTTTTGTCTATTTTTTTTATTTATACTTCTTCTTATACTATATTTTATAATATAATTATAGTTGATTATAATTTATATATATATTTAGGTTTGATTTTGGCTTTTTTAATTAAAATGCCAATGATTTTTTTTCACTTTTGATTACCTAAAGCTCATGTTGAAGCTCCCATTTCTGGTTCAATAATTTTGGCTGGTATTCTATTGAAATTAGGGGGTTACGGTTTAATGCGTGTATTTTCTTTTTTAAGGGGTAATTATATAATAATTAATATATTATTTATTGTATTAAGACTTTTTGGTATAATAATAATTGGTTTTATTTGTATATTTCAAGTTGATATAAAATCTTTAATTGCTTATTCTTCAGTTAGTCATATAGCATTAGTAATTTGTGGTATTTTTTCTATAAACTATATGGGATTATTAGGTTCATTAATTTTAATAATTGGACATGGCTTATGTTCTTCAGGTTTATTTTGTTTAGCAAATATTGTTTATGAACGTTCTAATAGACGTAGATTCTATTTTAATAAGGGTTTAATTACTTTAATGCCCTCATTGTCTTTTTTTTGATTCATATTTTGTGCTAATAATATGGCTAGCCCCCCATCTTTAAATTTATTGGGAGAAATTATAATTATCAATTCAATAATGAGATGGTGTAATTATACTTTTATTTTTTTATTTTTCGGTTCTTTTTTAAGATGTTGTTATAGTATTTATTTATATTCAAATACTCAGCATGGTACACTTTATTCTGGTTTAAAAACTTTAATTTCTGTTAATATTCGTGAATATATGTTGTTATTTTTTCATTGGTTACCATTGAATTTTTTGATTTTAAAGATTGATATTTTTTTAATTTGATTATGTTTGAATAGTTTAATAAGAATAATAATTTGTGGTGTTATTGGTATAGTTTTATTTCAGACTTATGAATATTATTTCATTTTATAAATTAAGATCATTTTTTTTATTTATTTTTGGATTTTTGATAGTTTTAATGGGCTTGTTTTTTCTTCATGAAGATATAATTTATCTATTAGATTGAGAATTTATTAGTTTAAATAGTATGTTATTAACTTTAACATTAGTATTTGATTGAATTTCAATATTTTTTTGTGGCTGTGTTTTTTTTATTTCTTCTATGGTTGTTTTGTATAGTCATGTTTACATAATTGATGATATTAATAAGATTCGTTTTCTATATTTAGTTTTAATATTTATTTTCTCTATATTTATAATAATTATAAGTCCTAATTTAATTAGAATCTTAATTGGTTGGGATGGTTTAGGTTTAGTTTCATATTGTCTAGTAATTTATTTTCAAAATTATAAATCTTATAGAGCAGGGATGTTGACTATTTTGACTAATCGTATTGGTGATGTTGCTATTTTATTATCTATTGCTTGAATAATAAATTATGGGAGATGACATTTTTTTTATTATTTAAGTATTTTTGAGAATTGAATAATTTATTTAATTATACTTATTGTTTTGGCTGGTTTTACTAAAAGAGCTCAAATTCCTTTTTCATCTTGATTACCAGCAGCTATAGCTGCTCCTACCCCTGTTTCGGCTTTAGTTCATTCTTCTACTCTTGTTACTGCAGGTGTTTACCTTTTAATTCGTTTTAGAGATATATTATATATATTTAATTGTAATTTTTTTTTGATTTTATCTCTTATAACTATATTTATGTCTGGTTTGGGTGCTAATTTTGAATTTGATTTAAAAAAAATTATTGCTCTTTCCACATTAAGTCAATTGGGTTTAATAATGACTATCTTATTTATAGGCTATCCTCATCTTGCTTATTTTCATCTTTTGACACATGCTTTTTTTAAAGCATTACTATTTTTGTGTGCTGGCCTAATTATTCATGTAATGAATAATACACAAGACATTCGTTTTATAGGTGGTCTTTCTAATCAATTACCTTTTACAATTACCTGTTTTTTTATTTCTAATTTATCATTGTGTGGATTTCCTTATTTATCAGGATTTTATTCAAAAGATTTAATTTTAGAGTTAATGTCTTTTAATGGCTCGGATTTTTTTATTTATTTTATTATATATATTTCTGTGGGTTTAACAGTCTCTTATAGTATACGCCTAGTTTATTATTCTATAGTTGTTTACCCTAATACTTATTCTTATCAGAGCTACAGAGAGGATAAGTTAATAAATATTTCAATATGTTTTTTAGTTTTAATATCAATTATAAGAGGAAGATTGATTAGATGATTGATTTTTTCAACTCCGGTCTTTTTAGTTCTACCTTTTTTTATGAAAATTATGTCTTTGATTATAATTTTCATAGGGGTTTTTATTGGTTATGAATTATCTATCTTTTATGTTAATATTTTTTCTGGTTTCATAAAAATATATAATTTATCTTCTTTTTTAATTAGAATGTGATTTATGCCTTCATTTAGAACTTATTTTTTAAGTAAGGGATTTCTGAGTTACAGTTGTAATTTAAATAGGAACCTTGAATTGGGTTGGGGTGAGTTTATTTTCTCAAAACTATCTTTTTTTTACGTAGTAGTTTTGAGAAAATTTATGCAATTCTTTTATTACAATAATTTAAAGATTTATATATTTTCCTTTTTTCTATTTATTTTTATATTTTTGATTTATTAATTCAAATAGCTTAAATTTTAAAGCGTGATATTGAAGATATCAATATAAGTTTTTTACTTTTTGAATATTTATAGAATATTTTAATTCTTTTTTTCATTGAAAATGAAATGTTTTTTTTAAACTATATAAAATAAGAGAAAAACAGAATTTAACTGCTTTAAAAGATAGTTAGCGGCTTCTTTTAGTAACAACTTTCTCTTTTAACTAGATTTATTAATCAATATTTTCATTAACAATGAAATACCTCTATTTTGGTTTTAGTTAAAAGTATGGAGTTATATCTCTATTTTTAGGTCGAAACTAAATGTAATTATTTTACTTCTTTACTTTGAGGTTAATTCTTTATTCGAATAATTTTTAATTGCAAATTAAATGTTATTTTTTAACTATACCCCCTTTATTAGTTTCTTCATTCTAGAATTCCGTTTTTTCATTCATGATATAATCCTGCTGTAAGAATAATAATAAATGTTGATGTTGTTATAAATCATATATAAAGTTCACTTATTTGTAATACTTTAATAGTTGGTAATAAAATAATGATTTCAACGTCAAAAATTAGGAAAATGATTGCAATTATGAAGAATTGTATTGAAAATGGTATTCGTGAAGATCTTTTTGGGTCAAAACCACATTCGAAAGGTGTTATTTTTTCACGGTTGTTTTTACTTTTTTTTGAGATTATAGAGCAAATGATAATAAGTGCTATTCTAATAATTATTCTTATGATAATTGATATTGTAATTTTAATAATTATTTTTTCTTAATTTAAGACCTTTTAATTGGAAGTTAAATATACTTTTTATACTAAAAAAATAACTACCTCATCAATAAATAGAAATATAGAGAAATAATCATACAACATCTACAAAGTGTCAGTATCAAGCTGCTGCTTCAAACCCGAAATGATGTTTTCTTGAAAAGTGAAATTTTATTGTTCGAATTAAACAAATTATTAAAAATGTAGTACCAATAATTACGTGAATCCCATGGAATCCAGTTGCCATAAAGAAACAAGATCCATATACTGAGTCTCTAATAGTAAAAGGTGATTCAATGTACTCATATGCTTGTAAAATTGTGAAATAAATACCTAATACTACTGTTAAGAATAATCCTTTTACTGTTTGTCTGTGATTTTTATTTATGATTCTGTGGTGTGCCCATGTGATAGTAATTCCTCTTCTAAGTAAAATTGTAGTATTTAGTAATGGAATGTCTATTGGGTTGAATGTTTTAATTCCTTTCGGGGGTCATGTTATACCGATTTCAATAGTTGGTGCTAGTCTGCTATGGAAGAACCCCCAGAAGAATGAAATGAAAAAGAATACTTCTGATACGATAAATAAGATTATTCCTCATTTTAGACCATTTGTTACTATAATGGTGTGTTTTCCTTGATATGTGCCTTCTCGAACGATATCCCGTCATCATTGAATTATTGTTAGAATTAAGATTAAAATTCCTATTATTATTAATGATGGGTTTTTTATATGAAATCATATTACTATGCCTGAAGTTAATGTTATTGCTCCGATTGATCCAGTTAAGGGTCATGGTCTTGGGTCTACTAAATGAAATGGGTGATTTTGTTTTTTCATAATTAACTTCACTTGAGTAAAGTGTGGCTAAAATTGAGAATACATAAGCTTGAATTACAGCTACTGCTGTTTCAAATAATATTAATATAATTTGTACAGTTATTAATATTATAATGATAATAGTTTCAGCGTTTCTGGTGTTATTACCTAATAAACTTATTAGTAAGTGTCCAGCAATTATATTAGCTCTTAATCGTACGGCTAAAGACCCGGGTCGAATAATATTTCTAATTGTTTCAATGCATACTATGAATGGCATTAGTATGCCCGGGGTTCCTACAGGAATTAAATGTCTAAATATGTGTTGTGTTTTTTTGATTCAGCCAAATAGTATGATCGATATTCATAATGGTAATGAAAGAGCTAATGAGAAAATCAGATGTCTTGATCTGGTGAAGATGTATGGCAATAAACCCATTATATTGTTAATTAGAATAAATATAAATAATGAGGTTATCATTAGTGTTATTCCTTCACTTTTACCCAAAAGTGTTTTGAATTCTATGTGGAGTGTTATATAAATAATATAAATTATTTTTGAATATCGGGATTTTATTAGTCAATATGAATACGGAAATAATATAAAGATTATAAATGTTCTTGTTCAATTAAGTGAATATGATATAGATGTTGACGGGTCAAATGTGGAAAATAGATTTGTTATCATTTTCAGTTAATTGAAGTTTTTAAATTGTTTTTTCTTCCTGTTTTTGTAATATAATTTTTATTGAAATATATTAAAGTGTTGATTATTAATATTGTTATTAGAAAAATGATTATTAATGTGAGTCATGACAATGGTGCTATTTGGGGTATAGAATAGTATTAAATTTAATATTTTAAGCTTGACAAGCTTATGTTTTTTATAAACTAACTTTTCCATTAAGAGTGTTCGTAAGTTACTATTAATTGGTTTAAGAGACCATTGCTTGACTTTCAGCCACTTAATGATTTATTTTTTAATCATTCGATGAATTGTTTAGTAGTTACACTTTCAATAGTAATTGGTATGAATCTGTGATTTGCCCCACAAATTTCTGAACATTGTCCATATATAAGTCCAGGACGATTAATGAATATAAAACCTTGATTTAATCGTCCTGGGATTGCGTCAATTTTAATCCCTATAGATGGGATTGTTCATGAATGAAGTACATCTGTGGCTGTAATTAAAATTCGAATTTGGTTATTAATTGGTAATACGATTCGATTATCGGTTTCTAATAAACGAAATTCATTTTTTATAATTTCATTAGTAGGTTTTATATATGATTCAAATTCAATATTTTTGAAGTCTGAATATTCATATCTTCAATATCATTGGTGTCCAATTGCTTTAATCGTAATTGTTGGGTTTTTTGTTTCGTCTATTATATATAAAATTCGTAGTGATGGTAATGCAATTATGATTAGAATAATAGTTGGTAAAATAGTTCAGATAATTTCGATTATTTGATTTTCTATTATGAATCGATTAATTTTTTTATTAAAAAGTATTTTAATTATAATTCAGGCAATTAACGTTGTAATTATAATTAAGATAATTATGGTGTTGTCATGGAAAAAAATTAATTGTTCTATTAAAGGGGAGTTAGCATCTTGTATATTAATTTGTGATCAATTAGCAATTTCTAAAAAAAGATTAGTTCTTTATAAATGAATCTTAAATTCATTGCATATTTTCTGCCATATTAGAAATTAAATGCAATTGGTATTTCGTTATATGAATGTTCTGCCGGAGGGTAGTTTTGTAATCATTCGATACTTGAATTTAAATTTAAAATAAATATAATTTTTCGTTTTGAAATTATTCTTTCTCATATAATGAAGATAAATATTATAGTACCTAAGATTGAAATTGTAGAACCAATAGATGAAATAATATTTCATGATATATATATATCTGGATAGTCTGAATATCGTCGTGGTATTCCACTAAGTCCTAAAAAATGTTGTGGGAAAAATGTTATATTAACACCAATGAATATTGTGAAGAATTGTGTCTTTAATCATTTAGGATTTATTGTTATACCTGTGAATAGTGGATATCATTGAATGAATCCTGCTATAATAGCGAATACTGCTCCTATAGATAATACATAATGAAAATGTGCTACTACATAATATGTGTCATGTAAAACGATATCAATTGATGAATTGGCTAATACAATTCCAGTTAGCCCCCCGATGGTAAATAAGAATACGAACCCTAGTGTTCATAATGTTGATGGAGAATAATTAATTATTGATCCGTGAATGGTTGCTAATCAACTGAAAATCTTAATTCCCGTTGGGATAGCGATAATTATTGTGGCTGATGTAAAATAGGCTCGTGTGTCTACATCTATGCCAACAGTGAATATGTGATGTGCTCATACAATAAATCCTAGTAGTCCAATAGCAATTATGGCATAAATTATTCCAGTTGATCCAAATGCATTTCTTTTACCACTTTCTTGTCTAATGATATGTGAAATAATTCCGAATCCGGGTAAAATTAAAATGTAAACTTCTGGGTGTCCGAAAAATCAAAATAAGTGTTGATATAGTACAGGATCCCCCCCTCCCGCTGGATCAAAAAATGATGTATTTAAGTTTCGATCTGTTAATAGTATTGTAATAGCTCCTGCTAGTACAGGTAAAGATAAAAGAAGAAGAAGGGCAGTAATACCTACTGATCATACAAATAATGGAATTTTTTCTCTGGTCATACCTGTTACTCGTATATTGATAATTGTTGAGATGAAGTTCACAGCTCCTAGAATTGATGAAACACCGGCTAAATGAAGTGAGAAAATAGCTAAATCAACAGATGCTCCGTTATGACCTATATTTCTTGATAGAGGGGGGTATACTGTTCACCCAGTTCCTGCTCCTGCATCAACTATTCTGCTTATTAATAATAATGTGATGGATGGTGGTAGAAGTCAAAATCTTATATTATTTATTCGTGGGAAAGCTATATCTGGTGCTCCAATTATAAGTGGTACTAATCAGTTACCAAATCCTCCAATCATAATTGGTATAACTATAAAGAAAATTATAATAAATGCATGTGCGGTAACAATGACGTTATAGATTTGATCATTACCAATAAATGAGCCTGGTTGACCTAATTCAATTCGAATAATTCATCTTATTGATATACCAATTATACCTGATCATATTCCTAATATAAAATATAATGTCCCAATGTCTTTATGATTTGTTGAATATATTCATTTGTTCAATTTTAGATAAAGTGTCTGATATTTTAGGTTGTAAATTGTAAATTTATATAAGAATTTTTATTCCTTTATCAGGTTTTATAGTCAATAAATGATATTAGACTGCAATTCTAAAGTAGTAATTTTACTAAAACCTATATAAATTGATTTATATTTTTAACTTTGAAGGTTAATAGTTTGTTTAACTTAAGGTTTTATATTATATTAGTTATTATTGTAATAGGTAATATTATATTGATAATGAATCTATATATATATATTATTTTTATATTGATATTTTTATTATTTCATTTATTAATAGTATTATTTGATATAATTATCGGTACAATTAATCGTATATAATAAAATAGTGTAATTATTGATGTTATTATTAAAATTAATAATGTAAATAATGAATTTGTTCTGATTATTGATTGGATGACTAATCATTTAGGTATAAATCCAATGAATGGAGGTAGTCCTCCCAATCTTAATATTATAATCAATAAATTAGTTTTTTCTATTTGTGTTTTTATATTTATATTTATTTGGTTAATATAATTAATTGATCTTTTTGATAAAGTTTTAATTAATAAAATGATAATTGTAGAATAAATAATTAAGTATTTTATTCATATTTCATTATCAAATTTTATACATATAGTTATTCAACCTAGGTGGTTGATTGAAGAAAAGGCTATCATTTTCTTAATGGAGGTTTGGTTAATTCCTCCAATGGCACCGATAATGGCTCTTGTAATTGACCATAAAGTGATTGTTTTAATTCTGTTTATTGTATTTCTTAAAATAAATATGGGTGCTAGTTTTTGTCAAGTTATTAGAATTAAACATATATTTCATCTTATTTTGTTTATGATATTGATAAATCATATGTGTATGGGTGCTATACCTATTTTTATTATTATACTTATAGCGATAATATTTATAATAATAATTTTAGTTAATTCTTCTTTAACTATGATTAAAGGGTTTATAATAATTATAAAGATAAATAAGATTGATCCTATACTTTGAATTAAAAAATATATTATTTTTGATTCTGATACAAGATAGTTTTTGTTTTTTTCTATTATTGGAATAAATGACATTATATTGATTTCTAATCCTATTCATATTCTAAATCAATTTTCTGATCTTATTACTATAATAGTTGATGTAATTAGGGTTAGTATCATTAATATTTTTGTTGAATTATTATTTAT